TAAAGCGTCCATAATAAAGACGCTTACTGTCTGCTCTTGATTCAACACACTTCCACTGTAGTGTCCGAGTAGATACTGTTACTTTCTCTCGAACCATAGTATATTATTTGATCAAATCATTGAATTATTTATTTCTCTTGAAATCTCTTCAATGTTTATTTTTACACACGTCTTTTTTTAGGAGGCCTACAGCCATTATGTGGCATAGGAGTTACATCCCGTATGAAACTTAATAGTATACCACTTCTACGAATAGCTCTTAATGCCGCATCTCTTCCGAGACCCGGGCCTTTTATCATAACTTCTGCTCGTTGCATACCTTGATCCACTACTGTCCGAATAGCATTTCCTGCTGCGGTTTGAGCGGCAAATGGTGTACCCCTTCTTGTACCCTTGAATCCACAAGCCCCGGCAGAGGACCAAGAAATTACTCGACCCCGTACATCTGTAACAGTCACAATGGTATTGTTGAAACTTGCTTGAACATGAATAACTCCCTTGGGGATTCTACGTGTATTCTTACGTGAACCAATACGTCTATTTCTACGCGAACCAATTTTTGGTATAGGTTTTGCCATATTTTATCATCTCATAAATATAAGTCAGAGATATATGGATATATCCATCTCATGTCAAAACAGATCCTTATTCTTTTTTTTTTTTTTTTTACTTATTTTATTTATTTATTTGTACATCTGTACATCGGGTCCTTTAGATTTCGAGAGTCTTTTTGTTTTAGAAAGATTATCCTTGTCTTTGTTTATGTCTCGGGTTAGAACAAATTACTATAATTCGTCCCCGCCTACGGATCAATCGACATTTTTCACAAATTTTACGAACGGAGGCCCTTATTTTCATATTTGTCATTCCTTTTTTTAATTCCGAATCTACTTATTGGAAGAAAATAAGTTTCTTGAAATTTTTAATTTCGAATTGTATCCTCACGAAAGAATGTTGAAATTGAAAAAACCGCCTAATCATTCAAGTCTTTGCTTTGGAGTCTCTAAATTATACGCCCTTTGGTTGAATCATAAGGACTTACCTCAATTTTTAGTCTATTTCCTGGTAGTATACGTATAAAACTACATGAAATCCTTTACGAAACAAAAACCAGAATAATTTTTTTGTTATCTAAACGAATCCGGAAGATACATACCATCGGTAAGTTGTTCAGTAATTAAACCCTCATGAATCCATTTTTGTTGTTTCATTCCAAGTAAAACCGCTTTGAAGTATCAACTAATGTAAGAGGGATAATATTATAAACTTGTCCTTTCTCTTTTTTCACAAATATGACCGTGTCGGCTATTATAAAGATTACCATATATAACACAAAACTTCTCCGCCGATTCCTTCTAGTCGAGCCTTTCGGTCTGTCATTATACCTCGAGAAGTAGAAAGAATTACAACCCCCATTCCGCCTAAAATTCTAGGAATTCGTTGATAGTTAGAATATATTCGTAGACCGGGTCGACTGATCCGTTTTAAATTTAAAACAGTTCTATATGGTCCTTTCCTATTTCTTCTATGTCGTAGGGTTAAAACCAAAAAATATTTATTGCTTTCTTGATGTTTTCTCACGTTTTCAATAAAACCTTCTTGTAAAAGGATTTTAACAATATTTTCAGTGATGTTAGTAGATGGTATTCGAACTGTTCTTTTTTTATTCATGTCAGCATTTCGTATAGAGGTTATTATGTCAGCAATAGTGTCTTTACTCATGATAAACTAAGATTTTTGTTTCCCCCTAATTTTGATATAATCAACATGCTCTTTTTCTTTTTTTCTTAATTTTTTAATATTTATGAATTCTTTTTTTTTTTTTTTTTTATTTATGAATTATTAAAGATATATACGTGATAGATAAACAATTTACTAATTAATTAAATAAATTTAATCAATTTCATTCAAATACTATATTAAGGTCTTCCCCTATAATACTTCAGGTGCTAATGAAACTATTTTAGTGAAATTTAACTGTCTTAATTCCCGGGCGATCGCGCCGAAAATTCGGGTTCCTTTTGGATTTCCTTCTTGATCAATAACAACCGCAGCGTTGTCATCATATCGTATTATCATACCGTTGTCGCGTTTGAGTTCTTTACAAGTACGTACAATGACAGCTCGGACCACTTCTGATCTTTCTAGAGGTGTATTTGGTACTGCTTCCTTGATTACAGCAACAATAATGTCACCAATATGAGCATATCGTCGATTACTAGCTCCTATGATTCGAATACACATCAATTCTCGGGCCCCGCTGTTATCCGCTACATTCAAATGGGTTTGAGGTTGAATCATATCATTTTTTTATCGGTTTTTTCTTTTTCAATGCAAAGGTATAAATAAAAAAAAGAAATATTATTTGTTCAAAACAAAAAAAGAAACCTGCAATTGTTTTTTTTTCATCCCCAAAACCCCTTTCGTTTGTTTCTACATTCCTATCCAGAAAGAATGAATTGAGTTCGTATAGGCATTTTAGATGCCGCTATTGAAATAGCCCTTCTAGCTATATTTTCTGCTACTCCGCTCATTTCATAAAGTATTCTACCGGGTTTAACGACAGCTACCCAATATTCGGGAGATCCTTTCCCCGAACCCATACGTGTTTCTGTAGGTCTTACTGTAACAGGTTTGTCTGGAAATATGCGTACCCATATTTTTCCACCGCGGCGTGCATTTCGTGTCATTGCTCGCCGCCCTGCTTCTATTTGTCTAGATGTGATCCAAGCGGGTTCAAGCGCTTGAAGAGCATATCTACCGAAGCAAATACGATTACCTCGATAAGATATTCCTTTCATTCTTCCTCTGTGTTGTTTACGGAATCTGGTTCTTTTGGGGTTATAGTTGATGGTTGTTTAGCAATTCCATCCATCTCTACTACAGAACCGGACACGAGAGTTTCTTCTCATCCAGCTCCTCGCGAATTAAACAATTAAAAAAAATTAAACAAAAAAAAATACACGGTTAATAATATATGGAATCGTGGGATTCTTTGAAATTTGATCTAATCGATTATAAATTAGAAATTTTTTGTGTTTTAATATATAATTTAACACGTATTCTATTTATAGATAATGTCGTTTTGGTAGAACGCTATAATGAATCTTTATTTTGTTTTTCCTTTTATTTCGAATCGACTAAAATTTAGAAATAAAAAAAAAATTCGCGGGCGAATATTTACTCTTTCAACATTCAGTTGTAAGATTAGTCTATGACATGACCTCTCAGAATAAATGAATAGGTTTCTGGTTCGTTCCGCCATCCTACTCAATGAATCATTAGGATTCGTTTTCAATAGAATCTTATGCATTCACAGGTTCTGTCGTTCCCACCACTTCTCGATTAATGATTAGGTCTGAATTTTACAACGGAGCCTCCAATTAAATTTATTCTTGAGTCAACCTTCTCAGTCTTTATTGGCTCGGGGCTCTTGATTTTTTGTTCTATGCACGGATTTGTCTAATTATGGATCAATCAGTATTGATGCTTTATTACATTCCCTTTATATGAGATGACTCATAGACCTTACATATTGGAATTATATATCATTAATATTCTTTTTCTATCTTTCTCTCACCCTTCCATTTATCTGTATACTTTATATTGCTTTACAACCCATAATCAGATTTTTTTTTATGTAAAAAAGATTTCAGTTGCTACAATGATATGACTTATATATCATATCTTGACTGGTTCTTTCTATCCAGATAACACGAAGTGATGAGTTGGTTATTAGTTCTATAGTTATCAGTTTGTACTATGGGCTGTCCATTTTTTGGAATCCCAACCCTAAAAAAACCAACGAGTCACACACTAAGCATAGCAATTATATCAAATGATTAATCGGATTTTTATTCAACCTTATAGAATTGTTCTTTTTTTTTTTTATTATTTACCAGAAAAAGAATGAAAGAGTTTGCCATTTTTTGTTTTATCACCAGATATAACTAAATATAAGTCAAGTAAGTTCTTATTATTCCTCGTCTACAAATATCCAAATTTTGATGCCTAATACCCCATAGATAGTTCGAACTGCATAGGAACAATAATCAATTTTAGCTCGAATGGTTTGTAGAGGAACTCTACCTTCTCGGATCCATTCAACACGTGCAATTTCTTTTCCGTCGATACGCCCTGCAATTTGTACTTGAATCCCTTTTGTACCTGCCTGTTCAGTTAATTCAATAGCTTTTTTCATTGCTTTGCGAAATGAAACTCTATTCTTTAATTGTCCGGCTATAAATTCTGCAAGAATATTGGGGTGCCCATAAGGATTTGCAATTCTTGTAATAGCAATGTTGAGTTTTCGGTTTACACAATTGAGTTCTTTTTGTACATACGTCTGTAATTCTTCGATTCTTCGAGTCCTGTCTTCGATTAATAACTTGGGGAATCCCATATAGATTATGACCTGAATCAAATCGATTCTTTTTTGAATCTCTATACGTGCAATTCCCTCTACATTAGAGGATATTTTCATATTATTTTGCACATAATTTTTGATACAATCTCGTATTTTTTGATCTTCTTGTAGATCCTTTGAATAATTTTTTGGTTGTGCAAACCAAAGAGAATGATGACCTTGGGTTGCACCAAGTCTGAAACCAAGTGGATTTATTTTTTGTCCCATAATCCCCCACTACTATATATATCGTGAAACGTGACATCCGTTTGTATTTTTTTTTTATTCATTCGATTTTTTTTAAGCATAACATAATATAGCGTATTTGTATTTTTTATAATATAAAATATTCTTCCTTTAAGTATTCCTCAGCTCTAATTTATAGAATTTCCTTTTATCTATTTCTTCCTCTTCATCTAAAGATATATCTTTCAATACAATAGTTATATGACAAGTGGATCTTTTTATAGGATAACCCCGTCCTCGAGCCCGGGGCTTTAATTTTTTCACAGTTGTGCCCTCGTTGACTTCGGCTTTACTAATGATTAAACTTGTTTCGTTCAAACCCTTATTGTGATTAGCATTTGCTGCTGCA